AATTTTTTTTTTTATATGAAAAAAAATTAAAAATGGTTTAAATTTATTATTAAAAGAATATCATTAACATATATATATATATATTAAATTTTTAATTAATTAATATTATTAATAATATATTAAATATTTATTATATATATATATATATTATTATAATAAATTATAAAAAAATTAATATTAATTATAATAATATTTTTTAATCTAAAAGAATATTAAAATTTAAATATTGATTTTTTATTTAAACTAGAATATTATAGAAAAAATGAGAGAGAAATATATAAAATTTAATAACTTATAATAAATATTTTATAATAAAAAAAAAAAAAAAAAATTCTATGTGAAAAAATTTACATTAAATAAAAAAAATTTTTATAGTTTGGAAATTTATTATAAATTTATTTTACATATAAATTTTAGTGTGAATTTTTAATTATTTTAATAATATTTAAATTTGGGGTAAATTAGTAATTAAAATTAAAAATTTAAGAAATTAATATTTAGTAATATAAAAATTAATAACTAATTTTGTGCCAGCAGTTGCGGTTATACAAAAATTAAATTAAATTTTTTTTAGTGGTTAATAATTAATTAAAATATTAAAAATAAAAATTAAATTTTAAATTATTAGGTGAAATTTTAATTTATGAAAATTTTATAAAAAATTATGATTTAAAAAATTTTATAAAAAACTAGGATTAGATACCCTATTATAAAAATTTAAATAAAAATACTAAAATAGTATATAATAGTTTATTGAAACTTAAATAATTTGGCGGTATTTTAGTTTATTTAGAGGAATCTGTTTATTAATTGATATTCCACGAATAAATTTACTTAATATAATATAAATTTTGTATATCGTTGTTAAAAAAATATTTTTAAAAAAAAATAATATTTTAATTTTTTTAAAAAAGAAAATTAAATCAGATCAAGATGCAGATTATAATTAAGTATATAATGGATTACAATAAATTTATTTAGATGAATAATAATTTGAAAAAAATTAATTGAAGGTGGATTTAAATGTAATTTTATTTAGTTTAATAAAATGATTTTTAATTAAAATATGTACATATTGCCCGTCGCTTTCATTTATAAATTGAAATAAGTCGTAACAAAGTAGAGGTACTGGAAAGTGTTTCTGGAAAGACAAATTAGAGCTTGAATAAGTATTTCATTTACATTGAGGTGATATTATAATTAATAATTAATTTGGGGGGGTAAATTAATTATTAATTAATTAATAAAAAAATTTTTAATATAAAAATATTTAATGGGGGTTAAAGTATTTTTTATGGAAAAAATTAAAAATTTTATAGTTTATTTAGTATTGTGGGGGAATTTTGAAATAATTGAAAATTAATTGTTAGAAAAGTAAATTTTACTTATTGTATCTTGTGTATCAGAGTTTATTAATTAAGGTTTATTTATAAAAATTTCTCGAATTTAAAAGAGTTAATTAATTATAAGAGTTATTGTGGTAAAAATATTTTAAATAATTAATTTGAAATGAAATGTTAATCGTTTTTAAATATATCTAGTTTTTATAGAAAAAAATTTAATTTTTTATTAATTTTATTGTTTTTATTAATTATAATTAATAAAAATATTTTTTAATGAAATAATTTAAGGGATAATCTTTAAATTAAAATTTTATAAATATAGTAAATTAAAAAAATTTTTATAATTTATATTGTTAATAAATTTTAATTTATTATAAATAATTTTATTAATAATTAAAATTTAATTTATATTTAAATTTTTATATAAAAATGAATTATAATATTAAAAATTAAGTTATAATGATAAAATTAGTAAAATAAAAATAAAGTTATATTTAAAAATATTAATTTATTTAATTATATAAAAGGAATTCGGCAAATTTTTATATTCACTTGTTTATCAAAAACATGTCTTTTTGAGTATAATTTAAAGTCTAATCTGCCCACTGATTTAAAATTAAAGGGCTGCAGTATTTTGACTGTACAAAGGTAGCATAATCATTAGTCTCTTAATTAGTGACTTGTATGAAAGATTGGATGAAATATAGACTGTCTCTTATATAAATTATTTGAATTTAATTTTTTAATTAAAAAGTTAAAATTTATTAAAAAGACGAGAAGACCCTATAGAGTTTTATATTTTAAATTATAAAAATTTTTTTATAATATTTTTATAATTTAAATTATTTTATTGGGGTGGTAAAAAAATTAATTAAACTTTTTTTTATAAAAAACATAAATAAATGATTAGTTGATCCAATTTTATTGATTTTAAGAAAAAATTACCTTAGGGATAACAGCGTAATTTTTTTTTTTAGTTCAAATAAAAAAAAAAGTTTGCGACCTCGATGTTGGATTAAGATAAAAATTAAATGTAGAAGTTTAAATTTTTGATCTGTTCGATCATTAAAATCTTACATGATCTGAGTTCAAACCGGTGTAAGCCAGGTTGGTTTCTATCTTTTAAAAAAAAAATATTTTAGTACGAAAGGATCAAGTATTTTAATTATATTAGTGAAATAATGAATATTATTAAGTTATTTATAAAATTTTTAAATAAATTAAAATTAAAAACTATTTTGGCAGAATAAATGTGTTGGTTTTAGAAGTCAATTTATGTATAATTTAGTTATATAGGTAGTAAATGTTTAATTTAGATTTAATAATAATTATAATTGGTTTGGTTATTTTAATTTTAGGGGTTTTAATTGGTGTAGCTTTTTTAACTTTATTAGAGCGAAGGGTTTTAGGTTATATTCAAATTCGTAAAGGTCCTAATAAAGTAGGGTTTGTAGGTTTATTACAACCTTTTTCTGATGCTATTAAATTATTTTGTAGGGAAAGTACTTATCCAAATTTTTCTAATTATTTTTGTTATTATTTTTCTCCTATTATTAGATTTATTTTATCTTTATTAGTTTGGTTATTAATTCCTTATATATTTAATATAATTAGATTTAATTTAGGGATTTTATTTTTTTTTTGTTTGACTAGAATAGGGGTTTATACTGTTATAATTGCAGGTTGATCTTCTAATTCAAGTTATGCTTTATTGGGGGGTTTACGTTCAGTAGCTCAGACTATTTCTTATGAGGTTAGAATAGCTTTGATTTTGTTATCGGTTATTTTAATAATTATAAGTTTTAATTTATTATTTATAAATATTTATCAAGAAATTGTTTGATTTTTTTTTTTAATAGTTCCTTTAAGATTTTGTATGTTTTCTTCTTTATTGGCGGAGACAAATCGTACTCCATTTGATTTTGCGGAGGGGGAAAGAGAGTTGGTTTCAGGGTTTAATATTGAATATAGAAGTGGTGGTTTTGCTTTAATTTTTTTAGCTGAGTATTCAAGTATTTTATTTATAAGAATGATATTTATTATTTTATATTTGGGGGGTTATGAGTTAAGTTTAATTTTTTATTTTAAATTGGGTTTAGTTTCTTTTTTATTTATTTGAGTTCGGGGTACATTACCCCGTTATCGATATGATAAATTAATGTATTTAGCTTGAAAGATATATTTACCTATTTCTTTAAATTATTTATTATTATTTATGGGGTTAAAAATTTTTTTATTATAAATTTGTATTATTTTTAGTATAAATTAATAGAATTAATTTATTCTTTCTTAAGTTTTCAAAACAAATGCTATTTAACAAGCTCATTAATTATTTAATTAATAGGTTTGAATAAAATTTTATCTCAATATAAATTAATAATAGGATTTAATAAAAAATATAAGAAATAAAAAAATGTTAGTAATTGTCCTGTGATAATATAAGGGTCTTCAACAGGTCGAGCTCCAATTCATGTTAATAAAATTGTAATTATTAAAAAAAATCAGAAAATAATTTGATTTATAGGATAAAATTGTATACCTTGAATTTTTTTATTAAATGAAAATGGTAAAATAATTAAAATAAGAATAGATATTAATAGGGCAATTACCCCACCTAATTTATTGGGAATTGATCGTAAAATAGCATAGGCAAATAAAAAGTATCATTCAGGTTGGATATGGACTGGGGTAACTAAAGGGTTAGCGGGGGTAAAATTATCAGGGTCTCCTAATATATAGGGATAAATTAAGGTTAATAATGTTAAAATTATGATTAAAATAATAAATCCAATTATGTCTTTAAAAATAAAAAATGGGTGAAAGGGAATTTTATCTAAGTTTCTGTTTAGTCCTAAGGGGTTATTTGAGCCATTTTGATGAAGGAATAATAAATGAATTATGGTTAATATTAAAATAATAAATGGTAATAAAAAATGAAAAGTGTAAAATCGAGTTAGGGTGGCATTATCAACTGCAAATCCCCCCCAAATTCAATTTACTAGTATATTTCCTAAGTAGGGAATTGCTGATAGTAAATTAGTAATAACTGTTGCCCCTCAAAAAGATATTTGTCCTCATGGTAAAACGTATCCTATAAAAGCGGTTGCTATTAATATAAGTAGAATTATAATTCCTACTAATCAGACGTATTTTAGGTTAAATGATTCATAATAAATTCCTCGTCCAATATGGAGATAAATACAAATAAAAAAAAAAGAAGCTCCATTTGCATGTAAAGTTCGAATTATTCAACCATAATTGACATTTCGACAAATATAATTTACTCTATAGAAAGCTATTTCAATATTAGCTGTATAATATATTGTTAGAAATAATCCGGTAAAAATTTGGATTAATAAACATAAAGCTAGAAGAGATCCTATATTTCATCAAGATGAGATATTAGATGGTGATGGGAGATCAATTAATGAATTGTTAATGATTTTAATAATGGGGTGAGATTTTCGTATTGATTTAAAAAAATGTATCATTTGTAATTAAATTAATAAGAAGAGGATCGTAAAGGACCATAAAAAATATTTGTAATTTTAACTACTGCTACTAAATTAATGAATAAATAGATAATCAATATAATAGTTAATAATGAAGTTTGGTTATTATATAATTTATTTATATTAATTTTATTTTCATTATTAAAAAATAATATATTAAAAAAATTATTTATTTCTAAATTAAATTCAATAAAATTATTTCATTTAAATTTTATAATGAATAATATTAATAAGAAAAATAATATAAGAATTAAATTTAATAATTTTGAAAAAATATTAAAATAGAATAATTCATTTGAGGCAATTCTTGACACATAAATAAATAAAACTAAAAGACCTCCTAAAAATACTAAAAATAAAATATAGGAAAATCAATATGTTTTAATTATTATTCCTGTAATTAAGCATGTAATTAAAGTTTGGGTTAAAATTATTATTCCTATGGATAAGGGGTGATTTATAAAATATATAATTCTTGTTATTATAATTATTATAGATGATAAAATTATTTTTATTTCAAAGAATAGTTTAAAAAAAAATAATAATTTTGGAGATTATTGATAAAGAGATTCTTTTTCTTTGAAGTTTTTAAAGAAAATTCTTAATTTTGGTTTACAAGACCAATGTTTTTATTTAAACTATAAAAACATTAATGATAATTTATGAGGGGTGATTTTTATTTATTTATATATTTTTTATTGGTAATTTAATTTTTGTTTCTAAAAATAAACATTTATTAATTGTTTTATTAAGTTTAGAGTTTATTGTTTTAAGAATTTTTTTTTTTTTTTTAGTTTTATTGATATTTATGGATTTTGATATGTATATATTAGTAATTTTTTTGGTATTTTCTGTTTGTGAGGGATCTTTAGGGTTATCGATTTTAGTTTCTATAATTCGAAGTCATGGAAATGATTATTTTCAAAGTTTTAGAATATTATAAATGATAAGATTTTTATTTATAATAATATTTATAATTCCTTTATGTTTAATAAAAAAAATATTTTGGATGGTTCAAATAATAATATTTTTGTTGGTATTTTTATTTATGAATTTAAATTTAAGTATTATAAATTATAATAATATAAGATATATATTTTCTTGTGATTTAATTTCTTTTAGTTTAATTTTATTAAGAATTTGAATTTGTAGTTTGATAATTATAGCTAGAGAAAGTTTATTAAAATTAAATTTTTATGTTAATTTTTTTTTATTTAATGTAATTTTTTTATTAATTATATTGTATTTAACTTTTAGAGTTATAAATTTATTATTATTTTATTTATTTTTTGAGGGTAGATTAATTCCTACTTTATTATTAATTATTGGTTGGGGGTATCAACCAGAGCGGATTCAGGCAGGAATATATTTATTATTTTATACTTTATTTGGTTCTTTACCTTTATTAATAGGGATTATTTATATTTTTGGGGAGTTTAATACTATAATAATTTATTTTTTAAAGTTTTATAATATAAATTTATATTTTTTGTATGTTTCTATAATTTTTGCTTTTTTAGTGAAAATACCCATATATTTTGTTCATTTGTGATTACCTAAAGCTCATGTTGAAGCTCCAGTATCTGGTTCGATAATTTTAGCTGGGATTATATTAAAATTAGGTGGTTATGGCTTATTACGGGTAATAATTTATTTACAGGAAATTAATTTAAAGTTAAATTATATTTGGGTTATTATTAGCTTAGTGGGGGGTTTATATATTAGAATAAAATGTTTTTGTCAGGTAGATATAAAATCATTAATTGCCTATTCTTCTGTAGCACATATAAGAATAGTTATTGGGGGTATTATAATTATAAATTATTGAGGGTACGTTGGTTCATTTATTTTGATAATTAGACATGGTTTATGTTCTTCTGGGATATTTTGTTTAGCTAATATTAATTATGAACGTTTACATAGACGAAGATTATTTATTAATAGGGGGATAATAAATTTTATACCTTCTATAAGATTATGGTGATTTTTATTATTATCTTCTAATATAGCAGCTCCCCCCTCATTAAATTTAATGGGTGAGATTAGATTAATTAATAGTGTAGTAAGTTGATCTAATTTTTCTATAATTTTATTAATATTAATTTCATTTTTTAGTGCGGGGTATAGATTATATTTATATTCTTATACTCAGCATGGGGGATATTTTCAAAGTTTATATAGATTTTATATAGGGGTGTCTCGGGAATATTTATTATTAATTTTACATTGATATCCTTTAAATATTTTAATTTTAAAAAGTAGTTATATTTCAATTTGGTTTTAAAATTTAAATAATTTAAATAAAATATTGATTTGTGGAATCAAAAATATGAATAAATCATTTTAAATTATAAATAAAAGTAACATGATTTGTTTTAATTTTTTTCTTTTTCTTTTTTTTTTTAGATTAATAAATTTTTTTTTTATATTTTATTTTATTATAAATAATTTAGTTATATTTTTTGAGTGGGAAATTATTGGGTTTAATTCTGTAAGAATTATAATATCAATTTTGTTAGATTGAATATCTTTATTATTTATAATATTTGTTTCTTTAATTTCTTCTGTTGTTATTTATTATAGTCAAAGTTATATAAGATCAGAATTAAATTTAAATCGGTTTATTATGTTAGTTTTAATATTTGTTTTATCAATAATATTAATAATTATTAGTCCTAATATAATTAGAATTTTATTAGGTTGGGATGGATTAGGGTTAGTTTCATATTGTTTAGTAATTTACTATCAAAATTTAAAGTCTTATAATGCTGGAATATTAACTGCTTTATCTAATCGTATTGGGGATGTTATAATTTTAATGGTGATTTGTTGAATAATAAATTATGGTAGATGAAATTATATTTTTTATTTAGAGTTAATAAAAAATGATTATATTATAGTTATTATTGGTATGTTAGTAATTATTGCAGCTATAACTAAAAGTGCTCAGATTCCTTTTAGATCTTGATTACCTGCGGCAATAGCAGCTCCAACTCCTGTTTCAGCTTTAGTTCATTCTTCTACTTTGGTTACTGCTGGGGTTTATTTATTAATTCGATTTAATTTTTTATTGATTGATATGTTTTTTTTTAAGATTTTATTATTATTATCAGTTTTAACAATATTTATATCTGGAATTTCTGCTAATTATGAATATGATTTAAAGAAAATTATTGCTTTATCTACTTTAAGTCAATTAGGTTTAATAATAAGAATTTTAAGTATGGGGTTTCCTAATATTGCTTTTTTTCATATATTAACTCATGCTATATTTAAGGCTTTATTATTTATATGTGCGGGGGTTATAATTCACATATTAAATGATATTCAAGATATTCGTTATATAGGGGGGTCAGTTTTTTATATTCCTTTAACTTCTTTATGTTTAAATGTTTCTAATATGGCTTTATGTGGAATTCCTTTTTTATCGGGGTTTTATTCAAGGGATTTGATTTTAGAGTTAGTTAGTTTTAATACTTTTAATATGGTTATTTTTATTTTATATTTTTTATCCACAGGTTTAACAGTTTTTTATACTTTTCGATTAATTATATATATTATAATTAATGATTTTAATTTAATAGTAATTTATAGTTTTTATGATGAGGATTATGTTATATTAAATGGAATATTAATATTATTATTTATAAGAGTAATTAGAGGGAGATTTTTAAGATGGTTAATTTTTTCTTATCCTTATATAATTTATTTACCTTTTAATTTGAAATTAATGGTAATTTATGTTAGAGTTATGGGTTTTATATTTGGTTATTTAGTTAGAAATATGGGGATTTTTAGTGTGAGAAAATTATTAATAAGATATAATATAAGAAATTTTTTATGTTTAATATGGTTTATGCCTAATTTATTTACTTATGGGATAAGATATTATTATTTAAATTTTAGACAAAATTTATTTAAAAATATTGATTTAGGTTGAAGAGAAATATATTCAGGTAGGGGGATATTAAAAATTTTAAAAAGTTATTCTATTTTTTATAATATTTATCAGATAAATAATTTTAAGATTTATTTATTTAGATTTATTTTATGGATTATAATTATATTTATATTTTTTTTAATTATATAGTTATGAATTTATTTAAATAGCTTATAATTAGAGTATAATATTGAAGATATTAAGGAAATAAATTTATTTTTAAATATTTATAAAAAAAATTTTTTTATTTTTACAGTGAAAATGTAAGGTTTTATTTTAAACTATATAAATAAAATGAAATAGAAATATTAATGGAGTTTAACCACTAAAAATTAAGTTAGCAGCTTAATATTAAGCATTATATTTCTGTTTAATTGGAATAAAAATTCAATTTTATCATTAACAGTGATATACCTCTAAATTTGGTTTCAATTAAAAATAAGGAGTTATAAACTCTGATTTTTAAGTCGAAATTAAATGCAATTATTGCTTCATATTTAAGATAAATTGAATAATAATTCAATAATTTTTGATTGCAAATCAAATGTTTTTATAAACTTTAATCCTTGATTTAAATTTTATAGTGAAATTTAATTTGTTCAATTTAATATATTTTGGTTTCATTCATGGTATAATCCTATTAATAAAATTAAGATAAAAAAAAATCTAGTTTTTATTCAGATTATTATATTTACTATTTTAAATAAAGTAATAATGGGGAAGATTAAAATAATTTCTACATCAAAAATTAAAAAAATGACAGTAATTAAAAAAAAATGTAGGGAAAAGGGAATTCGTGCGATTGATTTAGGGTCAAACCCACATTCAAATGGGGAACATTTTTCTCGATCTATAAAGGATTTTTTTGATAAAATGATAGAGATTATTATTATGAAATTTGAGATAATAATAAATAATATTGAAATTATTATAATTAAAAAAATTATTTATATTAATTAAAATTAATTAATCTTTTTGATTGGAAGTCAAATATACTATTTATATTATATAAATAATTAATTACCCCATCAATAAATTGAAATGTAAAGAAATAATCATACTACATCAACAAAGTGTCAATATCAAGCTGCAGCTTCAAATCCGAAGTGGTGATTTTTAGAGAAATGATTGTTAAGATGTCGAAAATAACATGTTAATAAAAATAAAGTTCCAATAATAACATGAATACCGTGGAATCCTGTCGCTAAAAAAAATGTAGTTCCATAAATTCTATCTGCGATTGTAAAAGGGGCTTCTATATATTCATATGCTTGGAGGAGGGTAAAATAAAATCCTAATAAAATAGTCAATAAAAGTCTTTGGTTAGTTTGGGTAAAATTATTATCTAATAGTGTATGATGAGCTCATGTTACTGTAACTCCAGATCTGATTAAAATAATTGTATTTAAGAGGGGAATTTGGAAAGGATTAAATGAGGTAATATTTAATGGGGGTCAATTAAAACCAATTTCAATATTAGGTGATAATCTTCTATGAAAAAAAGCTCAGAAAAAACTAATAAAAAAAAAAATTTCAGAAACAATAAATAAAATTATTCCTCAACGTAATCCTTTGTTGACTAAAAGGGTATGTTTACCTTGATAAGTTCTTTCTCGTGTAATATCTCGTCATCATTGATATACTGTAATAAGTGTAATTATATATCCTAAAATAATGAGAGAATAATTAAAATTATGAAATCATTTAATTAAACCTGTTAATAAAGTTATTATTCCAATAGCTCCTGTAAAAGGTCAAGGTCTGTAATCTACTAAATGAAAGGGGTGATTTTGTATTATTTTCATTTATATGATTAGACTTCTCTAGAATAAAGAGTTCTTAAAATAGTAATTACATAAGCTTGAATAATAGCAACTGCTGATTCTAAAATTATTAATAAGATTTGAATTATAATTAATATTATAATTAAATAATATGTTATATTGGGTCCTGTATTTCTTAATAATGTTATTAATAAATGACCTGCAATTATATTAGCTGTTAAACGAACAGCTAAAGTTCCAGGACGAATAATATTTCTAATGGTTTCAATTAATACTATAAATGGTATTAAAATATAAGGTGTTCCTTGGGGAATTATATGGATAAATATATGTTGTGTATTATTAATTCATCCATATAATATAAATCTTAATCATAGTGGTAAGGATAAGGTTAAGGAAATAGTTAAATGACTAGTTCTTGTGAAAATATATGGGAATAATCCTAAAAAATTATTAAATAATACAAAAGAAAATAATGAAATAAAAATAAATGTAGATCCATTAGAATAATTATTTTTTAATAAGATTTTAAATTCATTGTGTAGTTTATTTAAAATAAAATTTCATAAAATAAAATGTCGATTGGGTATAAATCAAAAGTTATAAGGTAAAAAAAATAAACCTAAGATTGTTCTAATTCAATTTAATGAAAGGTTTAGTAAATTAGTAGATGGGTCAAAAATTGAAAATAAGTTAGTTATCATTTTCAATTAAAAATTTTTTTATTATATGATTGGATAATATTTTTATGTATAAAAATATTTTTTTTTAAGCAATAATAATTAATAATATTAAAAATTAAAAAAATACAAATAAAAAAAAAAAAAAAAAAAATTCAATTAATAGGTATTATTTGTGGGATAAAAGAATATTATTTTATAATAATGTAAATTTGACATATTTAAGTTATATTTTAACTAATTCTTTCATTAGAAGTAATTGCTAAATTACTATAAAATGGTTTAAGAGACCAGTACTTGCTTTCAGTCATCTAATGATGAATAATTATTAATTCAATTAATAAAATTTTTAATTGAGATACTTTCAATAACAATAGGTATAAAGCTATGGTTAGCTCCACAAATTTCTGAGCATTGACCAAAAAAAATTCCCGGTCGATTAATAAAAAAATTTGTTTGATTTAATCGACCGGGATTGGCATCTACTTTAATTCCTAATGAGGGAATTGTTCATGAATGGATAACATCAGTTGCTGTTACTAAAATTCGAATTTGATTATTCATGGGTAAGATAATACGATTATCTACATCTAGGAGTCGAAATTCATTATTTTTTATATTATTAGATGGGATTATGTAAGAGTCAAATTCAATATTGTTAAAATCTGAATATTCATATCTTCAATATCATTGATGACCGATTGATTTTAATGTAATTAAAGGATTGTTAAGTTCATCTAAAAGATATAATAGTCGTAAAGATGGTAATGCAATGAAAATTAATGTAAATGCAGGTAAAATTGTTCAAATTAATTCAATTATTTGACCTTCTAATAAATATCGATTAATATATTTATTAAAAAATAAATTTATTATTAAATAACTAACTAAAATTGTAATTATAATTAAAATAATTAGAGTATGATCATGGAAAAAAATGATTTGTTCTATTAAAGGAGAAGCTCCGTTTTGAAGATTAAGGTTAGATCATGTTGCCATTTCTAAAAAAAGGATAATCCTTTATAAATGGGGTTTAAATCCATTACATATAATCTGTCATATTAGAAAATTCTTAAAATTGGAAGTTCATTATAAGAATGTTCTGCGGGGGGTAGATTTTGATATCATTCAATAGAAGAGGAAAGATTAAGGGAAAATAAATTAATTCGTTGATTAATTATTGATTCTCAAATAATAATTAAAATTATTATAATTGATACTAGGGAAATATATGAGCCTAGGGAAGAAATTATATTTCATGAAATAAATGAATCTGGATAATCTGAATATCGTCGTGGTATTCCTGCTAATCCTAAGAAATGTTGAGGGAAGAAAGTTAAATTTACTCCAATAAATATAGTAAAAAATTGAATTTTTAATAAATAAGAATTAAGGGAGAGTCCAGTGAATAAGGGGTATCAGTGAATAAACCCCCCAATAATAGCAAATACTGCTCCTATAGATAGAACATAGTGAAAATGTGCTACTACGTAATAAGTATCATGAAGAGTAATATCAATAGAGGAATTAGCTAAAATTACTCCTGTTAACCCCCCAACAGTAAATAAAAATACAAATCCTAATCTTCATAAAATATTGGGATTATAATTAATTTGAGTTCCATGAAGGGTAGCTAATCAACTAAAAATTTTAATTCCTGTTGGTACAGCAATAATTATAGTAGCAGACGTAAAATAAGCTCGAGTGTCAATATCTATACCTACTGTAAATATATGATGAGCTCAAACAATAAATCCTAATAATCCAATAGCTAATATAGCATAAATTATTCCTAAACAACCAAAAGTTTCTTTTTTTCCTCTTTCTTGGGAGATAATATGGGAAATTATTCCAAATCCTGGTAAAATTAAAATATAAACTTCTGGATGACCAAAAAATCAAAATAAATGTTGGTAAAGGATTGGATCTCCTCCCCCAGCTGGGTCAAAAAATGATGTATTAAGATTTCGATCAGTGAGGAGTATGGTGATTGCTCCAGCTAATACAGGAAGAGAGAGTAATAATAAAAATGCTGTAATTCCAACTGCTCAAATAAATAAAGGTAATTGATCAAATGATATATTATTTAGTCGTATATTAATTATAGTTGTAATAAAATTAATAGCTCCTATAATAGAAGATATACCTGCTAAGTGAAGGGAAAAAATAGCTAAATCTACAGATCTTCCCCCATGAGCAATATTAGAGGATAAAGGGGGGTAAACTGTTCATCCTGTTCCAGCTCCATTTTCAACAATTCTTCTTGAAATTAATAATATAATGGAGGGGGGAAGTAATCAAAATCTTATGTTATTTATTCGTGGAAAAGCTATATCAGGTGCTCCTAATATTAAAGGAACTAATCAATTTCCAAATCCTCCAATTATAATAGGTATAACTATAAAAAAAATTATGATAAAAGCATGAGCGGTTACAATAGTATTATAAATTTGATCATCTCCAATTAAAGATCCAGGATTACCTAATTCAGCTCGAATTAATAAACTTAAAGAAGTACCAATTATTCCTGATCAAATACCAAAGATGAAATATAGTGTTCCAATATCTTTATGGTTTGTTGAATAAATTCATTTTCGCAAAATTAATAAAATGGCTGAATATAAGCGGTAAATTGTAAATTTATTTATGGGAAAAAAAAATCTCTTTTATTAGTAGCTTTATAGTCAATAATGATGTAAAATTGCAAATTTTAAGGGGTATAATATATATATTAAGGCTTAAAGATGGATTTCTTTATAAATAATTTTGAAGACTATTAGTTTACATTAACTTAAAACCTTATATTTATATGAAAGTTTAAAAGTTAAAGAAAAATAAAAGTTCTTAAAATTATTCTTATGATAGAAATGAAAGAAAATAAGTTAATTGATAGAAGAAAATTATTTTTAATAAAAAAATTTATTCATTTTATTTTAAAATAATTAAATATAAAAGAAGAATAAATAATTTGAATATAATAATAGATGATAATTAATCTAGTTATTATAAAAATAAAAGTTAAAAAGTAAAATTTATTACTTATTAAAAAATTAATAATAATTCATTTGGGTATAAATCCTAAAAAGGGTGGTAATCCCCCTAAAGATAAAAAATTAATTAATAAATTTAGTTTAATATAAAAATTTATATTATTAATAAATAATTGATTAATAAAATATACATTTAATATGGAAAATAAAAAAATTATTATTATAATTATAAAAGAATAAATAATAAAATAAAATAATCATAAATTTTCTCTAATTATAATAGAAAAAATTATTCAACCTAAATTATTAATGGATGAAAAAGCTAATAGTTTACGTAAAGAAGTTTGATTTAATCCTCCAATAGCTCCAATAAATAAATTTATGATAATTATAATGATTAAAAAATTTTTATTAAAATAATATGATATTAAAATTATGGGGGAAATTTTTTGTCAGGTTATTAAAATAAAATTATTTAATCATGAAAGTCCTTCAATAATATTAGGAAATCAGAAATGAAAGGGGGCTGATCCTATTTTTATTAATATTGAAGAATTTATTATAATTGAAATATTATTTATTTCAAAATTTTTTATTAGGCTAATTTTTAGTAAAATTAAAAATAAAAAATTAATTGAAGCTAAAGATTGAATTAAAAAATATTTTAGGGATGTTTCTACAGATATAAGATTATTTGAATTAGAAATGAGGGGGATAAATCTTAAAAGATTAATTTCAAGACCAATTCAACAACCAAATCAAGAATTAGAGGAAATAGAAATTAAAGTTCTAAAAATTAAAATAAATAAAAAAAATATTTTATTTGAATTATTAATAAAATAAATAAAAAAAAATATTAAAATATTTATAAGAAATTTAAATTCTTTATTATAAAAATTATATTTTAGTGTAAGATGCACAATAATTTTTGATATTATTAGATATAGTTTAATTCTATAAAATATAATAAAGGTAGAAATTCTACTTAATTTATTCTATCAGAATAATCCTTTAATCAGGCACTTTATTTAAAAAAAAGGTATTCTTTATATTTGAGGTATGAGCCCAAAAGCTTAATTTAGCTTATTTTT